GACAGTTATCTTCAGTCTCAAATCTATATGGATACGTCCATTGTAAGTGATAGTAGTGACAGTTACATTTCTAGGTGTATTTTTGGTAAACATACAAATAGTAGTGAAAGCGCGAGGTCCGGTATACGAACCCACACGAAGAGTAGTGATTTAACTCTAAGAGAAAGGTCTAATGATCTCGATGTAACTCAAAAATACAGGCATTTGTGGGTTCAATGCGAAAATTGTTATGAATTAAATTATAAGAAATTTTTGAAATCAAAAACAAATATTTGTGAACAATGTGGATATCATTTGAAAATGAGTAGTTCAGATAGAATCGAACTTTCGATCGATCCCGGTACTTGGCATCCTATGGATGAAGACATGGTCTCTCTGGATCCCATTGGATTTCATTCGGAGGAGGAGCCTTATAAAGATCGTATTGATTCTTATCAAAGAAAGACAGGATTAACTGAGGCTGTTCAAACAGGCATAGGTCAACTAAATGGTATTCCCGTAGCAATTGGGGTTATGGATTTTCAGTTTATGGGGGGTAGTATGGGATCCGTAGTCGGGGAGAAAATCACCCGTTTGATTGAGTACGCTACCGATCAATTTCTACCTCTTATTGTAGTGTGCGCTTCCGGGGGGGCACGCATGCAAGAAGGAAGTTTGAGCTTGATGCAAATGGCTAAAATATCGTCTGCTTTATATGATTATCAATCAAATAAAAAGTTATTTTATGTATCAATCCTTACATCTCCTACTACTGGTGGGGTAACAGCTAGTTTTGGTATGTTGGGAGATATCATTATTGCTGAACCCAATTCCTATATTGCATTTGCGGGTAAAAGAGTAATTGAACAAACATTGAATAAAACAGTACCTGAAGGTTCACAAGCGGCTGAATATTTATTCCAGAAGGGCTTATTTGACCTAATTGTACCACGTAATCCTTTAAAAAGCGTTCTGAGTGAGTTATTTAAGCTCCACGCTTTCTTTCCTTTGAATTAAAATTCAATCAAGTAGAGCACACAAAATTCAATTAGTTTATTTGTAGCAAACAAGTAGTTAGTTTATAAGAATCAAAGTAAATAAGAATGGAGTTTTCTTTGATGACCTAAGATCTAATTGTAGAAAGAATAAAAAGTTGCGGATAACTCTTTTTTTTACCTAGAATCCCGATTACTAATTAAGAAGTCTCTATCAACAAGATAAAAGAGTGAATTCTTCCTTTCAGGCAAATAAAATGAATTTCGTCTTATGTCTTATGTATATAATCAAATAGAGAAAAGATAGATATATAGTTTTTTATCTTTCTCTATCTCCCGAAAACCCCATTTGCACTAAAAATTCCTGTTGGGTCGCATTCTAACGAATCTTTCGATAATCTGTAAGAAACTCTTTCTTTATTAAAAATTCGAAGACAAGAACAAAAGACAAAGAAATGAAGAAAAATAATAAAGTGAATTATAATACATATCTTTCATGTAGAAAGATGAATAAGTCCATTTATTTAGTTCTACATTCCTTGGACTTATTCTATATACTCACTTAGATATATAGATACTTATTTCTATACTAAGAATTTGAAATTTAATTAATTAATAATAATTACAATTCTTAATTATAATTATTATAAGATATTTATTTTTTATAAAAAATAAATAATAGCAGGTACAAATAGTAAATCGAGGTACCCATTTTATGACAACTTTCAATTTCCCCTCTATTTTTGTGCCTTTAGTAGGCCTAGTATTTCCGGCAATTGCAATGGCTTCTTTATCTCTTCATGTTCAAAAAAACAAGATTGTTTAGGTCTGATGGGACCCGATCTCATCCGTTTTTTTTTTCAAAACTTAGACTTGTAGCATAACACAGATATCTATTTCGAAAAATATGGTCTAACGTGTAATTTCCGCCGAACATAAAGGAAAAAGTTCTTATGCCTGCAGAAAAGGATCTATGGGTAAATGAATTCTAGCTAGTTTCAAATAGATCAGGATCGCTGGATGGCTAAAATGTAAAGTCGGTGGATCTATAGGTATATCAATATGTATAGTGGGCTCATATGAAGGGTATGTTATTATTTTAGATCTAACCAATTTGATGAATTACTCCTAAAGGTTCACATCAAACTAGTGCTAGTTCACATCAAACTAGTGCTAGTTGATGAGAGTTACTTCGGAAACAAAAAAAAGTAAAGTCAAATTCATTTGGGGTATTCTCTCAATTCCAATAAAATGCAATCAGATCAAGTATGAGTTGGCGATCAGAAGATATATGGATAGAACTTATAACGGGGTCTCGAAAACTAAGTAATTTATGCTGGGCCCTTATCCTTTTTTTAGGTTCATTAGGATTCTTATTGGTTGGAACTTCCAGTTATCTTGGTAGAAATTTGATATCTTTTTTTCCGTCTCAGCAAATCATTTTTTTTCCACAAGGGATCGTGATGTCTTTCTACGGGATCGCGGGTCTCTTTATTAGTTCCTATTTGTGGTGCACAATTTCCTGG